AAGCCCGCACTACACCAGTCCCATTCAGCTACGCAACAAGCCAAAGCACGCCTAGCGCGCTCTGCAACCTCACACGCAGGACCTCAGAGAAGCGCCACGAGCGGAAGGGGGAGGTTACTAACCAACTGGAGCAACTAGTCTTGTCCGAAAGCCTCAGGCGAAAGGGCAGCTCACTTATAGCTTCAAAGCGGGATTCTCTGGCCTATCTCTTTCCTGCCGTACTTTGCTTGCTTCTTGCTTGTTGGTTAATGCAAACTTGGGATTCTTGCCTATGTATGCTCTTTCCTGCCCACATTGCTTGCCCTACTGTTCTGGTTGAACTACGGCTTTGGCTGAACTACCACCTGACACCAGTATTCTTAGCTTACTGTCTGCTTCCTGCCTGATCGGTGCTGACTGCCTGTTCTTGCTTGTCTTGGGCCTGCACTTCTGGCTTACCGGCTTGCTTGTTTGCCCGACTACCTGACTATCTGACTACTACGACTATTCCGCTTGGCTATCGGACTACTTAACATCGGGATTCTTGTCTGTGCTGCTTACTCCCCTTCTTCTTACCTGAAAACTGGATAGCTCTCTCATTCGGCTTACAGCCTACCACTTGCTGCTCTGATAGCTCGGCCTAAACCTACAGCTTCAATCAAGGTTGCTGAAATAAAGCAAAGAGCTACCTTTGCCATATAATTGACTGCAGAATTAGGGTCTTCCCCTTTCCCTTTGGGAAATACATATGGTGAAGGCCTTAACTAACCTTCATACTCCGAAAACCTTACTTAACTAACCACTTTATCCTCCGTTTATTCATGTCTTTCTCCTTATCCATCTATTTATGCCGGAAGGAGCGCCTTTACTTAAAACCGGAAGGGCGAGCCAGAAAGTAGGTAGAGTATGCCGCTTCGCTTGCCCTTTCTCCTTCCTCTGCAATAGGAAGTGAAAGAACTGCCTGCCATTTCTTAGGTTAGGCTGCTGTGTGATGCTTACTCCATCTCAACGGATAAGCTCAGCTGGCTTACTAATAGAAAGATGAACCCCTTGTGAGGCTATTATAGCACGCCACCCGTGCATTAAGATGATTTCACGTGGCTGCGGCAAGACCATTCCCACCCTTTCTGCTGGAAGAACAGCAGGAAGAAGTGGGCCTCCCCCCTCTCTCGTTCTCCGGGTGGGTGAAATAGACTATATAGGTAGGGGCTTAGCTGCTCCTAGTCAGATAAAAGTTCTATACTGGGCGCAACCCTGAACTACTAAAAACCTGGCCCTTTGATGTGGTTGCCCCGCCGATTAGAATGATGTTTCGGAACCCACCCTGCAATAACGTGAAGTTTTTAATTAATAGTATATAATATATTTCTCCTGAATAGATCCCTTCCCTTTAGATTGAATTCCGTTCCGTCACCATCCATCCTTACAAAAGAAAGAGGAGAAGACCTATTGCTTGATTTAAGCTTAAAAGCTTTCAATGGATGGGAGTATTAAGCTTTTGGATGGAAAAAAGGGCTATTAACAACTGAAATAGCGCTTTAGAAACTTTTTCTTTCAAAATGAAACGTCGATAAAGGTAGTTTACTTGCTTAGTGTGAAACGCTAAGGGCCAATAGCCTTTTTTATACGGAAAGCCCAGCCTTTATTTTAATAAATTTTAATAAGTCCTTTAAATAGTTAATCCGCGCCTTCTATGTTAGTTTACTGCCGAAATCAGAATAGGAGGAAATATGAGTCAAACAAAGGTTTAAATGAAAGGATCGAACGGAAAGAAAGGACTATGGAAAGGGGAACGACATGTGAAAACTTGCTCTAAGGGGAGGCTTCCTATACCCATAAAAGGAGTGGCCAAAGAAGACCTGAATAATCCTGATCTTTGATCAAATTCTCACGTGTTATTACGTTACGTATATAAGCAATAACACCGGGGGAATAATTGAATACTGCTTTTTTTATTGGGGCCAGCTGCGCTTACCTTGCTTAGCCAGTGAAGAATAGACTAGTGTATAAGATAAGGGCTAGTGCTAGAGGCGAGCCTTCTTTTTCATACGGGCGATTCGCTGAGCCTTAACCCGATTGATTGGCCCGGGCTTTCATCACACCCCTGCCCACCAATGGTTCAACCTGTCACCCATATTTGATTCACCCGTAGTACCAATCAATCTCTTTCAACTACGCCGTCCTAGCTCGGGTTACTAGCTCAACATACGCAACGGGGACGAATGCTAGGTTAGAATCCGGTACTAAACTCTTAAAGGAGATCATGGTGGCATACGAATCACCTTATCTTGATACCATTGCAAGTGTAAAGACCAATCCGCATGATAGGTCCATAAACTAGAGACGATTAGATAGCACCATCAGACTTCCTTAGCGAATACTAGCGCCATCCTCAGACACTGAAGTCAGTCGGAGATATAGATTCGATACAAGCCCCATAGGGATCATAATCTGGATATCCTCCGTCCAGCCCCGACCCGGGCCACTCCAATCCCGGGAACCTTACCGGAGCTACTAAAAT